ATCCGTTACGGTCGTCATTCGATTCAAAGAATTCTCCGTTCCAGAAACGTACATGAGATTTTCATCTCATACGGCTCCTCCCCTATGTGCATAATGAAAATAATACATGGAATCAAAAAAGATTGAAATATTCTCATTATGAATTCAGTGGGGCTAACGTTTTTACAAGAAATCTCTAGCCAACCTTTCTGCAAAAGATATTTTCTTAACATCACGCGTGTTGATACTGGTACTAGATAAAAATGTAAACTCCAACAATTTCTTTGTTCTCAACGCCCTTTAATTTCCAGGAATTAATCACTTCAACAGTCTTCTATGGTTCTAAGGGTATCCAAAGTACCAACGAGATGGATGTTTGTTATCCCAACCATTCTTTTTAGTCCCGATCCCGATAAGGAAAAGCGGTAATTTTAAACAAAGTTTTCGTGTTGTTGATTCCTAGGCGTAGCGCCTCTTCCCCTATGCGGCCTATTGGTACTAGTCTAGTATGGTAAGGTTGGCCTGTAATATAGAACCCATAGGTGTAACCTTTCGCTCAATACTCGAATCGACAATTGAAGCATCTGAGGCTGCATTAATCGGGGATACACGACAGAAGGAATTGTTTTATCTAGAAACTTCACCTTCAACAAGCGTAGATTTTTTCAATAATCTTTTTCGTTCTTTTCTATCCCGAATCTTCCGTCTTTCTCCTAAGACCGAAGCGGTAAATAAAAAAATAATCAAATCACACCATCTCTATAATAGGTAAATGCCTCTTTTTCTCCTGAAGTTGTCGGAATTATTCGTAATAAGATATTGGCCACAATTGAAAAGGTCTTATCAATAAAATTTTCATTTATCCGCGATCTAGGCATAGGTAGAAATCCATTCTATAATTCTTTTCATTAACTCTCGTGAGAAAACGATCCCACAAGTAAAGGAATTTTACAGTACGAAATAACATAAAAGCAGACTCATATCCAATTTTTTCTTTTTGAAAGGGGTCGATAAAAAATAAGAAATATTAGAATCCGATTCGATTTCATCAAAATGGAGTAGTATAAATGGAGTAGTATAAGAATGAAAGGAACTATTCCGATTTGATCAAAGTAGAAGAATCAAAGAATTTATCTTGCGGATTAGGAGAATTCGAGAAGTTTTTCTGAAATTAAGATCCAAAGAAGAAAAAAATCGAATAATTCTTCAATAATCCTTCTATAATGAAAATAGAATAACCCTCCGTTTTGTGTTTTGTGCATAGCGGGTAGACGCTTATACACTATACAATCAAATCGAAAAGGATGATTTATGAATTTGGAATAGATTTACGGGTTAAGGGGTTGTTGTTAAGCGACCTAAAATTGGAAAGAAATTTTCAAATTCTTATGGAAATTGAATTTGAATAAAAAGATAATTATGATCTAAAGGTATCCATTCACCATAGTCTAACAAAATAGACCGATCAGTTGATTCGTTCCAATTCATTGATTGAATCCGGTAAAAATATCAGAAAAAGGTAGGAGCGCCGTCTCCGTCTTGGCAAACAAGATATATCTTTATTGTTTTTAACCGTTTTTCAAAAAAAAAATTATATTATCTTTTTCTCCCAGCTCCCTGGCTCGAAGAAAAAATTCTTTCTTTGATGAAAAGTTTTCCATTTTTATAGCTAGAATGGATTCGAGTGTCTGTACCCATCTAACAATCGAATATGAACAACTCGCAATTCGCTCGGATTCTCGGTCATAATCATTATGTAGGAGAGATGGCCGAGTGGTTCAAGGCGTAGCATTGGAACTGCTATGTAGGCTTTTGTTTACCGAGGGTTCGAATCCCTCTCTTTCCGTATCTTCACCCAATTCACCAATGCTTCAGACCTTTCTTTGAGATAGATTCTCAATTCCTAATTTCTGTGATACGGAAGGAAAGAAAGAACGGGCAGGGAATAAAGATCTGCCTACTGATCTATGATACATGAATGGGAGAAAAATACAAATCTCCGGATCCAATTCCTTACCTTGTGTCCCTTTACTTAACTTAAGTGAAAGGGAAAAATTGTACGAACCCTTGGTTTGTTATTTTAGTTAGGTTTAAGTCTGACGAGAATAATATTCTACGACAAGTAATTCATTTATTTTCAAACCGACCCATTTACTATCTATTATTTGATTGACTAATCCTTTATATTGGAATGCGTGAAGAGTCAAATGCTTTGGCAATTCTTCATGGTGGGATGAATCAAGATAATTTTGAATCAGAGCTCTCGATTTTTGGTCATCCCTTGCTGTAATAATATCTCGGGGTTTGCAACGATAACTTGGTATATCCACTAGACGACCATTAACTAAAATATGTCTATGATTAACTAATTGGCGGGCTTGAGGAATAGTTGAAGCCATACCCAATCGAAAAAGGATGTTATCTAAACGCATTTCAAGTAATTGTAGTAAAACCAGACCTGTTGATCCTTTGGCTTTTCCGGCGATACGAACATATTTAAGTAATTGCCGTTCTGTAAGAC